AAAATTTCGATAAAAATAAAGAATATTCGGGACGAACGACGGGAATTGAACCCATAGTGAGAGGTTTATTTTATAGTTCTGAATAAAAAGAAGAGAAAACCGAATCAATACAATATACAAATATACAAAAGTATACACTTTCGGACAACATATATGGATTTCTGATCACAAAGCGAGAAGGGGAATTGATAAAATTCCTGGGCGTTTCTATTAAGAAACACTTATTTTATGGTACTAGAACTCATGCCTTATCGAGCATCTTATGACATTTTAAAATAGGTTTATTATGCAACAGCAAATGGAAATCACAATAAAGGTTTCAATAAAACAAATTAAATCATTAGTAAAGCCGAAGTCAACGAAGGCAGGGCAGTAAAAAAATAAAAACCCCGAGCTAGTAGGCGAAGTTCTCCAATAAGACGATATACATGTCATACAACTATTTTATTGAAAGATATATCTGTAGATGGACAACGAGAAATAGATAAAAGGAAATTATGTGAAGTAGTTTGGAACTGAGGAATATTTCAAAGACAACTATTCCTATAAATTCCTATAAATTCATATTATAAAAACTACAAATAGGCAATATTATGTTATGCTTAAAAAACTCGATTGGATAAACAAAAAATACACATTGTTTCACAATATATTTAGTTAGTAGTGGTAAATTATGGGACAAAAAATAAATACGCTTGGTTTCAGACTTGGTTCAACCCAAGGTCATTATTATTTTTGGTTTGCACAGACCAAAAAGTATTCTGAGGATTTACAATAAGATCAAAAAATACGAAATTGTATCAAAAATTATGTACAAAAAACATAGGAAAATATCCTTTTAGTGTCAAGGGAATTGGACGTATAGAGATTCAAAAAATAATTGATATGATTCAGATCATAATATTATGGGATTCCCCAAAGTATTAATATAATACAAAACTCGAAAAATCGAAGAATTGCCGTTCAATGTACAAAAATAACTCAATTGTGTAAACCGAAAACTCAACATTGCTATTACAAAAATTGCAAACCCTTACGGTCGCCCCAATCGTCTTGCAGAATTTATAGCCGGACAATTAAAGAATAGGGTTTCATTTCACAAAGAAATGAAAAAAGATATTGAATTAACTGAACAGGCAAGTACAAAAGGAATTCAAGTAAAAATTTCAGAGTGTATCGACGTAAAATAAATTGCATGTGTCGAATGGATCAGAGAAGGTAGGGTTCCTTTAGAAACCATTCGAGCTAAAATATATTCATTGTTCCTATGCTGTTTCGAAATATCTATGGGGAGTCGTAAGTATAAAAATTTGGATATTTGTAGACCAGGAATAATAAGCACTTACTTGACTTGTATTTATATTTTTCTTATTGATTAAAAAAAAAAGTAACAATTCTATAGGGTTAAATAAAAATTAGATTAATCATTTGATATAATTGCTATGCTTAGTGTGTGACTCGTTGGTTTTTTTTAGGATTAGGACTCAAAAAAATGTAACAGCCCACAGTACGAACTAATAACTATAGAACTATAAACAACCTACCGCTTCAAATTATCTGTGGATACAAAGACCCAGTCAAGATATGTTATATTAAGGCATATCATTGTAGCAACTGGAATAATTTTTGCATAAACAAACAAAAACGAATCTAATTATTATATTAATTGTAAAGCAATAGAGAGTATAGAGATAAATGGAAAGGAGAGAGAAAGCTATAAAGAGAATATCAACGATATATGATTCCAATATGTAAGGTCTATGAGTCATTCATCTCATCAAAGGGAATGTAATAGAGCATCAAAACTGATTGATTCATAATTAGATAAAAACATGCATAGAACAAAAAATCAAGAGACCCGAGTCAATAAAGACTGAGAAGGTTGACTCACAAACAAATTTAATTAGGGACTCCGTTGTAAAATTAAGACCTAACCATTAATCGAGAGGTGGTGGGAACGACAGAACCTGTGACTGCACACGATTCTATTGAAAAGGAATTCTAATGATTCATTAGGTAGGATGGCGGAACGAACCAATTTTTTTTTTACAAGGTTAGGTCATAGACTAATTTTACAACTGAAGGTTGAAATGGTAAATATTCGCCCGCGAATTCGTTATTTTCCCGAAATTTGAGTCAATTTGCTATTATAATAAAAAGCAAAACAAAATATTGACTCAATCCCTTATATTATTATTCACCATCTATGACTTTTTTTTGAATCGTTTAATTCGCGAGGAGCTGGATGAGAAGAAACTCTCATGTCCGGTTCTGTAGTAGAGATGGTTGGAATTGATAAACAACCATCAACTATAACCCCAAAAGAACCAGATTCCGTAAACAACATAGAGGAAGAATGCAAGGAATATCTTATCGAGGTAATCGTATTTGCTTCGGTAGATATGCCCTTCAAGCGCTTGAACCCGCTTGGATCACGTCTAGACAAATAGAAGCGGGGCGACGAGCAATGACACGAAATGCACGCCGTGGTGGAAAGATATGGGTACGTATATTTCCAGACAAACCTGTTACGGTAAGACCGACAGAAACACGTATGGGTTCGGGTAAAGGATCTCCCGAGTTTTGGGTAGCTGTCGTTAAACCCGGCAGAATACTTTATGAAATGAGTGGAGTAGCGGAAAATATAGCCAGAAGGGCTGTTTCAATAGCGGCATCAAAAATGCCTATACGAACCCAATTTATTATTTCGGGGTAGGAATGTAGAACCAAAGGGAAGAGGTTTTTTTGATAAAAAAAAAATAATTGGGGGTTTCTTTTTTTGTTTTGAACAAACAACATTTATTTTTTTTTCACCCTTTGCATTTAAAAAGACAAAACCGATAAAAAAAAAGGATATGATTCAACCTCAAGCCCCCTTTAATGTATCGAATAACAGCGGGGCCCGAGAATTAATGTGTATTAATGTGTATTCGAATCATAGGAGCTAGTAATCGACGATATGCTCATAATAATCTTAGTTTATCATGAGTAAAGACACTATTGCTGACATAATCACCTCTATACTAAATGCTGACATGAATGAATGAAAAAGGAACAGTTAGAATACCATCTACTAACATCAGTAAAAATATTGTCAAAATCCTTTTACGAGAAGGTTTTATTTAAAATGTGAGAAAACATCAGGAAAGCAATAAATATTTTTTGGTTTGAACTCTACGACATAGGAAGAATAGTAAAGAGCCGTATAGAACTGTTTTAAAGTTAAAACAGATCAGCCGACCCGGCCTGCGAATAGATTCTCACTATCAACGAATTCCGATAATTTTAGGCGGAGTGGGGATTGTATGTAATTCTTTATACTTCTCGAGGTATAATGACAGACCGATAAGCTCGAATAGAAGAGATCGGCGGAGAAATTTGGTAGTATATATGATAATTTTTTTGATAGCCGAATCAGATGTGGAACTTTCCTATTTGAAAAAAAAAAGAGAGAGAGAGAGTCGGTTTCTAATATTATGCCTCTTAGATTAGTTGATCGTTGTTGATACTTCAAAGACATTTTCCCTCGCATGAAAGAACAAAAAGCTATTAATCAGGGTTTAATTTAATTAATGAATTACTTCCCAATGTTATGTATGTTACAAGTTCGTTTAGATAATGAAAATATGATTCTGGGTTTTGCTTCGAGAAGTATTTAACGTAGTTTTATACGTATAACACCACTAAATAGAATAAAAATTGCGATAAATTATTATGATTACACTAAAGGATATAAAATTTGTATACGCCAAAGAAAAGACTCAAATAATTTGGTAGTTTTTTCAATTTCAACAGTCTTTCGTGGGAATACAACTCGAAGTTAAAAATTTCAAGAAACTTATTTTCTTCCAATTTTAGTATATTCGGAATTAAGAAAAGGGGTGACAAATATGAAAATAAGGGCCTCCGTTCGTAAAATTTGTGAAAAATGTCGATTGATCCGTAGGCGGGGACGAATTATAGTAATTTGTTCCAACCCGAGACATAAACAAAGACAAGGATAACCTTTATAAAAAAAGATCCGTTTTGACATGAAATGGATATATCCATATATCGCTTATTTAATATTTATGAGATGATAAAATATGCCAAAACCTATACCAAAAATCGGTTCATGTAGAAATAGACGTATTGGTTCACGTAAGAATGCACATAGAATCCCAAAGGGGGTTATCCATGTTCAAGCAAGTTTCAATAATACCCTTGTGACTATTACAGATGTACGGGCTCGAGTAATTTCTTGGTCCTCCGCCGGTACTTGTGGATTCAAGGGTACAAGAAGAGGGATACCATTTACCGCTCAAACCGCAGCAGGAAATGCTAGTAGTGGTAGATGAAGGTATGCAACAAGCAAAAGTAATCATAAAATAAAGGGCCGGGGTCTAGGGAAAGATGAAGCATTAAGAGCTATTCGTAGAAATGGTATTAAGTTTCGTACGGGATGTAACCTAACCCTAACCCCTATGCCACATAACGACTGTAGGCCCCCCTAAAAAAAGACGTGTGTAAACATTAAAACATTAAAGAGATTTCAAGAGAAATAAATAAAATAATTCAACGATTTGATAAACTAATATTACTATGGTTCGAGAGAAAGTAATAGTATCTACTCGGACACTACAGTGGAAGTGTGTTGAATCAAGAGAAGACAGTAAGCGTCTTTATTATGGACGCTTTATTCTGGCCCCACTTATGAAAGGACAAGCCGATACAATAGGCATCGCGATGCGAAGAGCTCTGCTCGGAGAAATAGAAGGAACATGTATTACACGTGCAAAATCTGAGAAAATAACACACGAATATTCTACCATCCTAGGTATTCAAGAATCTGTACATGAAATTTTAATGAATTTGAAAGATATTGTATTGAGAAGTAATCTGTATGAAACTCGTAAAGCGTCTATTTGTATCCAGGGTCCTGGATATGTAACTGCTCAAGACATTATTTTACCACCTTCTGTGGAAATCGTTGATAATACACAGCATATAGCTAACCTAAC